TGATCACAATTCTGTATATTCCATTTACTATAGAAGTTCCCAGGGAATTCATTAGAGGAATGTTGCCAATAAAAATTGTGTGTTCTTGCATATCCCTACTGGTTTTCCAAATTAATCCCGCAGATACATATAATTCAGAAGAATATGTGAGTGATTCATACACAGCGTCTCTTTCTTTTATCAACGGTTCAACCAATTGATATGTTTCCACAAATAATTGAAATTCAATTTCTTGATCTGTATCTTCAATTTTTGGAAACTTATAAAGTTCTTCCGTCAAGCCCTGATCAATAAACCTACAAAATCCTTCAAATTGTATCTGATTAAACCCAGGTATTGTAGACATTCCCTCATTTCCATCCCGGAGCATTTTTAATTTCCTTTCCCATTTATCGAAAAACCCCACTATTGGATCATTCTTCATCAAATCATATGAATCGATCTAACAATGATGGAATTTATATTCTGTTTACTGAATCACATGAAATTTTACCCAACTACATATATGTATGTAATGTATGAAATACGTATGAACGGAGGAATAAAGAGAATTTTCTACTCAAATTGGAATTTGCAACAGATACAAATGAAAAGGAATTGATAAATGCCACTTAGACTTATGACGTTTTGTTATAAAATATAAAAACAAAAGCGATTCAATTTCTACCATTATTATGATATTACATATTTCAATCCCACTGGATATCAGAAAAAGAAATGTATTCAGGATTTGATCTGTTTGCTAAGATTAAGATAAAGACAGAATAATCATAAAGAATATAGAGTTGATTTTTTTAGCACTTAACCCTTTTTCATGGATTCTGTTGTTCAAAAAAAGATTCGCAGAGAAGGAAGATATTTTTACCTATTTTTAGTAGAATTCATAGAATATAATTGAAGTGCGTAAGAAGGATTCTACTTATTAAACATGTGCAGATATCTATATATCCGTCTCCTCCTTTATAGCAGTTCTATTCGGAGCAACGTAGGTCGTGCTTTATCCAAATTTCTATTTTATATTCAATGAAAAATTGAGGCACAAAAATTTCCTGCTAATTCCCTATAGGCATCATATAGATAAGATACTCCTAGATATCTGTGTAACAATTTCTCTTCTAGGGTTTACATATACTCATAATTGCTATTATAATTGAAATTGAGAAGGATTTTTTATTGAAAAGAATCAATACTGATTAGTTATGTATCACTTTTGATTTTCTTATGTCATTACGGAAACCTAATTTGAGATTTAAATCCAAGAATCGTTCAGGAATTCACAGCCAATAGTTAATGGTTCCAATTTGTCTTGAATTTTTGTTTTTGTGACTGAAAAGACACATTTTTTTTTTTTCAATATAAATGAGAGAGGAAGTTTTTAGTTATTGTGTCTTTTGATAGACTATACAATAAATCCAAGGGATATATCCAATCCAAAAAAGGAAGGATTTCTTTTAGTTTAGGAATTAGGAAAGGTATTAAGGAAAAAGGAATTCAAGATGCAAGTATAAATATAAAAACAAGGGGAATATTTGCATCTATTTTGTATCGTTTTGGCGGCATGGCCGAGTGGTAAGGCGGGGGACTGCAAATCCTTTTTCCCCAGTTCAAATCCGGGTGTCGCCTGATCAACAAAAGACTCAAAATTCCTTATACTGATATAACTCGACGAATTATTCCCCAGCAGAGGGGAGAAAAGGCTAAAGGCTGTTGATACGTGTTTGATTCTAAGCATCTGTAGAGGGCTGTAAATCCTTGCGTCGAGGATTCAACAAAAGAAAGATTAGAGTAGTGGAAGGGCTATCAAGACTTACCGATTCCCTTCCACTACTAATGTAGTGTCTACTAATTAGGCCTTGAATTAGATTGGATAGCCGGACGGGGAATCTAATTAGTAGTTGTGGAAAGGGCGGAAGATCCTTTGTATACAGACTCACGAGAGTCTCTGAATGCTTGAGCATTCAATCAATATTAGATTGTAGCTTTTTTTTATATAAAAAAGTGCAAAAAGAAAGAATTTATTTTTGGTAACCCTAGTCAAGAATGGGCTATTTTACGATTGTTTCAAAGAAACAATCAGGAGAGGGTAAGGGTTAGATCAAATGGGAAATCGAGGTATGTGATGGGTAGCAATCTGTCTTGATTCCATATTTTTATGCCTTTTACTTAGGAAGGACAAAAAAAGAAACACTAGGTTTGATTATCCTACATGTTCTATTAGTAACATTCCCTCGATACTTCTAAGGGTGTCACTTCCTGTTGTTATTTTGCTTGGGCTTAATGTTTCCAGATTCTACTAGAAATCATATAAGAACTTGTTATAAGTGGATTTATTGGATTAGTTCATCAATAGTGTTGGTCCAGAACAGAACACCCCCCCCTTTTTTTTTTTGACTCTGCACCATTGATTCCACTATTATTAGTGAGCAATAATGGAATAATTCCTTCATATTCATAGAGGTAGGGGACACAATTCACATGGATATAGTAAGTCTCGCTTGGGCTGCTTTAATGGTAGTCTTTACATTTTCCCTTTCACTCGTAGTATGGGGAAGAAGTGGACTCTAAGGGTACTACGAAATTGAGTTAGCGTTTTTAACTATCTAATTAAATTAAATTATTAATTTACAGTTTGGATTCCGGTGGAGTAATGTATTAGATAAATAATACCAAAGTCAAAGAGATATTTGACTGATTCCCATCCTATGTTCGTATTTCGAAAGTAAGAGGAATACAGATGATAGGAAATTTCTTCCAACAAAATTCTTCCTAAACTTTCTATTTCGATGAACCCGCTCTTACCAGAATTATATATGGACAATGAGGAACAACAGATCCTTTTTTATTTTTTTTTTTTCAAATTGATTGTAATCAATACCAATCAAATAGATGAAGCAAAGAAATAGAATTGGAGTGCTATGTACATTACATATATGTAATTGATATCTACATATATGATGGATGAAGATACATATTTGATTTTAGATTGATCTATATTAAGCCTCTATCTTTATAGAGTACACCTTTATACATTAAATTATACATTAAATAACACTAATCAAATAAATAGTATGGTAGAAAGAGTCATATATTTCTTTCTACCATACTATCGGATCTCATAGAATACTGCTGATTCTAGTCCGCTCATTTCATTTAAGACGCAAAAAAGGATTCCAATTTTGCGTCTTAAATGATTGGAATCCTTTTGATTTTTGATTTAATTTCTTCAATCATTGATAAGAACTACGAAGTCAAGTTTCATTCAAATTCATTCAAATTAATTATTTTGACTGACTGTTTTTACGTATATGATAAGTAAAAAAGCAGTAGGAACTAGAATGAACAGTGCAGTAGCAATAAATGCAAGAATATTTACTTCCATAATCTCATCTTTCGTTTTTTTTACTTCGCAATAACTCGGGATTTAATCCCATAGAGATGATAAATCTTTCGCCTGTAAATTCAATGGGATGAATTACATCTCGATGATATTGAATCGGCTCAATATCATGAATAACAATATCTGAGCTATCAAATGGATTCATCGTCGAGAATTGAATAGTATAACATAGGAAGATCTTTTATCCATACCGAATCCAAAATTGGATTTCTAATCCAATCAAAAATTCCTTTATTTTGCATTTTTTTCCATTCTTTTCTATAACCTACCGCCTTCCGGGTACAATCATCTGATCAAGTATCATCTAACCGCGTTTCCACTTCCATTGGTTACAAACCCAAACAAACAATCGAAGTGAAATGGAAAAAAGGACGGAGTGAAGTTCTAAACTCCGTTTTTTTTAATGATCTAATTTTCTTGGAAGACAAAGAAGTGTGATAAAAATGAGTCCCGTTATAAAAGATCTAATATTCCATCAAATGCACTGTTTGTTCTGTCTTCGATGGGACCTTAGGAAAGTAAAAAGATTCTTCATTCTCTTGATAAGAGGGACAGTATCCTTGTTTGATCTTTCTTTTATTAATATCCTCTTTCTTTGGATTAGTACTGGTGGGACGCATATATCAAAAGTTCAGTGTGCAATTTGAATGAGATAAATTGTGTCAAATTCAAATTCGTAATTAAGATTATACACGATCGGAATCGGAACCAGAAAAGGAAATAGGTTAAATTTGAATCTGAAAAGTATTCTATCAGTGTAACTATGTGAAATTCATTTTTTATCATATTTTACAAGAAAAGAAAGGAATTCCATTTGTGTATGTGCTCCCCAGAAACATATGGTATTCTATTCCATTAGACGGATCAGGAGCAAGTGAAAAAGTCAGACCCAGTATGGTATTCTTGGAATTATGAATATGATGCTACCAAGACTTGTACTGATCCACATATCTCTCTCTCCCACCAATCGGTACTAGTTGAAATAATGGAAATTTCCCGATTGGTTTGATGAGAAATGCTAAATGAAAAGAAAAAAAAAAAAAGAATAAATCAAGATCTGCGTTGGGAATAAAATTCTGCTCCTTGTCCCCCTTATTCATCTCCCTTTTCATAGAAAAGGAGAGATGAATTGAATATTTATTTGGTCCGCCGGGACTGACGGGGCTCGAACCCGCAGCTTCCGCCTTGACAGGGCGGTGCTCTGACCAATTGAACTACAATCCCAAGGAAATAAGGTGTATAGAATATATATTCATATGATCTCCGTTAATCACCCTGTTGTAACCGGGACGCGGGTGATATATTGATATCCCATGGTTTAGTAAGAGTGGCATGGATTAATAGTAATCCTTTTGTTATTGCCAAATCGATTGAGAATCAATCTTTCAATGAACAAAAAGAGTATTTTTTTCTTTACTTAGACTTTATACTTACAGATTCTGATATGAATCTAGATCATTAAGAAGATCAGAATTTTTGATAACAAATAAATAAAAGTAGGGATATATCAGAAAGTTTTATTTTTCTTATTCTTCTGTATCGGGCATTTCTGTAAAACAAATGGATTATATAATTTCATCTTGGATCAGCGAATTATTGGGCC